AGCTGTTTTTTTTGCCACTGTAATTTTGAAAATAAACGTTTAAATGTCCTTCAAAAGTAAGTAAATAGATCCGAAACATATAAAAGGCGGTTAATCCTGCCGTAGAATAAGCTATTATTGCAAAAATAGGTGAATACAACCAACTATCATTAAGAATTTCATCTTTGGACCAAAAACAAGCAAGAGGTGGAATACCACAAAGAGAAAGTGTACCTAATAAAAAAGAAGTTTTTGTAATTGGTACATGTTTTCTTAAACCGCCCATAAGAACCATATTCTGACTTTTATCTGGAGAATATCCAACAATGGCTTCCATCGAATGAATAATAGATCCAGATCCTAAAAACAACAATGCTTTCGAATAAGCATGAGTAATCAAATGAAATAAAGCAGCTCGATAAGAACCCATACCTAAAGCTAACATCATATAACCCAATTGAGACATTGTAGAATAAGCTAAGCCTCTCTTAATATCTTTTTGAGCAAGAGCTAAAGTAGCTCCTAAAAATAATGTTATTATACCTATCAAAGATATTAGATTTAGTATGTAAGGTATAACTATGAAAAGAGGAAGAAGCCGAGCTACAAGAAAAATTCCTGCTGCTACCATGGTAGCAGCATGGATAAGAGCCGAAATAGGGGTAGGCCCTTCCATGGCATCGGGCAACCAGACATGAAGGGGAAATTGGGCAGATTTAGCAACTGCGCCGGAAAATAATAGGAAGGCACATAAAGTAACAAATAAAGGATTAACTTCATTATTATAAACCAAGTTTTTGAATATTTCAAACAAATCCCGAAATTCAAAACTACCTGTTATCCAATAAAAACCTAAAATTCCTAATAATAACCCAAAATCCCCGACACGATTAGTTACAAACGCTTTTTGACAAGCATTCGCCGCACTGGGTCGGGTGAACCAAAAACCTATTAATAGATAAGAACACATTCCAACTAATTCCCAAAAAATATAAATTTGTATTAAATTCGAACTAGTAACTAATCCCAACATTGAAGTATTGGAAAAACTCATATAAGCAAAAAATCTCACATATCCCCGATCATGAGACATATAATTGTCACTATAAATAAGAACCATAATGCCAACACTTGTGATTAATATTGACATAATAGAAGTAAGTGGATCAACCAAGTAGCCAAACTCTAAAGAAAAACCATTATTGATGGTCCAAGACCATACAGATTGATAGGCAGAATTGTTATTTAGTTGCTGAATAAAGAAATGGGCTGAAAAAAGCATAACTATACTTAATAATAAAACACTCGGAAAAGCCCACATACGGCGAAGATTTTTGGTTGCCGTTGGAAAAAGTAGAAGTCCTGCTCCTATTAACATAGGAACTGGAAGTGGAATGAACGGTATGATCCATGAATATTGATATGTATATTCCATAAAAAAATAAATAAAAAAAATTATCTTAATTAATTGTTTCTGATTCACCGGTTCTTATTTCTTTTCTTTTGAAAGCGATCGATTAATAAAAAAATTAAGATATATAAAATAAAACTTAATATAGAATTTTACAGCCTTAATTATTCGGAATCTTTCCAAACTACTTCAACTATTTCAAATGAAGATGAAGAGTTAGGGTTAGTCAAATGATATGAACAAGTTACGAGTGAAAAATAAATACGTACTTTGTTTATTATTAAGTTTCTTTTTAATATTGAATTGAATTGTTAATATGAAATTTCCATTTTTAAGTAAAATTTTATGAAGATAAAAACGAAAAATTGCATTTTCGGTCTAATTATTACGTATTAAAATAATTTTTTTATATCTATAGAGCAAGGATAAATAATGACAGCAAAAACAGTATTTTATACGAATCATAGGAACCATAACTTGACCCAGAAAACCTATTTCCCATAAAACAAAACCTATTTATTGCAGTTTGGTTGGGTTATTTTATTCCCAATCATTAACGAATTCATTTTAGAACTAATTGATTGTCTTCCATTACAATTACAATAAAAGCTATTTGTAGGAAATGCTATCCCACACTTTTTTTATGTAAAATAAAAACGGAGGGGCCAATAAAACGGCTTTTAGAAAGTTTTTTGTATATTTTAATCGATTAACTACTAGGCTCATTCGAGTTTGAAAATTAAGTGTACTTTTTCTTCGAACTTGACCAATTTAATTAATATAATAGAAAAATAAAAATTATTAAAGTTTTTTTAGGAGAGGTATTGGGTTTTTAAACCTTTCGATGTATTTTATTACATGTAAGAATGTAACATGACAAAAAAAGAAAGCAAACACGCAACCCCTTTGTTTGTATTTTTTTGATTTGAATTTGATTTTATCAACTTCAATCTATTCTATTTGGCATAGTAGATCTTATTGTTCTTAGTAATATTTTAGACGATTTTTCTATAAACCTTGGGAGTGTAATTTAGAGAATAACTAGATAGAGATATAGTAAAGAACAATTGATTTTGAACAATAGATGTCTTTCACATCCAACCGACGAACCTATTATCATTTTTTAATGGCAGTTCCAAAAAAGCGCACCTCTAGTTCAAAAAAACGTATTCGTAAAAATAGTTGGAAAAGGAAGGGGTATTGGGCAGCATTGAAAGCTTTTTCGTTAGCGAAATCTCTTTCTACCGGTAGCTCAAAAAGTTTTTTTTATGTGACAAATAAATAATAAACCAATAGACTAAAAAATCTGGATCGGTCTAATTCGAAAAAGAGTCTAATTTTTGTTATAATTTTTTTTATTTATTTATAAGTTTTTTTTTCTAAAATTTAGAGGTTATAAAAATAATAGAATATAAATAATATAATAATAGAATAATAATAATAGAATAATATTATAGTAAAATAATCTAATAATAGTAAAATAATCTAAATTACTATTTAATAAATTACTTAAATTACTATTTCATTTAATAAAAAAAAAATGATTTCCCTTCTCTAATGTTTTAACCTGATCAATAACAATATTAAATTGAATTCATTTTGTTTTTTTAGTAGAAATAAGAATTCGGTTGTCTACTGAATTTAAAAAATGAATGGTATTCTTTTGTTTGAAAAAGAATAAACGCAAGCACAAGGTTTCACCTTTGGTTTTGGTATGCTTTATCATTTTCAAGATGGGGATTCTCACCTTCCCCATCGACTTGACTCGATAATCCATTTTTAGTTCTATCCATGGATTGAAGTCAAAATTATCTAGTTACAAACGTTCCGTTTTATTTTCAGGAGACCGTAGAGTAATAAACTACGAAACGAAAAATCCCGTTCCGTTGTTAGTTAAGTTAAAAAAACGGATACCCTAAAATTAAAATAATAAATAAATAATAAAAAAAACGATTTGAAACAAACTTTTAGTCATCAATTTGAATGTTTCCTAAAAAAATATTGAACTAACCGCCTCAATCTCGACGATTGAATAAAAATAGGTTATTATGATTTCGAATAAGCCGCTATGGTGAAATCGGTAGACACGCTGCTCTTAGGAAGCAGTGCTAGAGCATCTCGGTTCGAGTCCGAGTGGCGGCATGGCTTTTTCTAAAAGAATAAGCCCTATAATGAATTCAATTCCCGATTTCAATTCCTATAATCGAGGCCCCCCCGTTTTTAATAATTTTTATGATATTTTCAACTTTAGAGCGTATATTAACTCATATATCCTTTTCAATCATTTCAATTGTAATTACAATTCATTTGATAACTTTATTAGTCGATGAAATCGTAGGACTATATGATTCATCAGAAAAGGGGATGATAGCTACTTTTTTCTGCATAACAGGATTGTTAGTTACTCGTTGGATTTATTTTGGGCATTTACCATTAAGCGATTTATATGAATCATTAATTTTTCTTTCGTGGGGTTTTTCCATTATTCATATGATTCCGTATTTTAAAAAACAAAAAAACCATTTAAGCGCAATAACCGCGCCAAGTGCTATTTTTACCCAGGGTTTCGCTACTTCGGGTCTTTTAACTGAAATGCATCAATCCGCAATATTAGTACCTGCTCTCCAATCCCATTGGTTAATGATGCACGTAAGTATGATGGTATTGGGCTATGCAGCTCTTTTGTGTGGATCATTATTATCACTAGCTCTTCTAGTCATTACATTTCGAAAATTCATAAGGATTTTTAGTAAAAGCAAAAATTTATTAACTGAGTTATTTTCCTTTGGTGAGATTCAATACGTGAATGAAAGAAACAATGTCTTACAAAACACTTCTTTGATTTCTTCTCAGAATTATTACAGGTATCAATTAATTCAACAATTGGATCGATGGAGTTATCGTATTATTAGTTTGGGGTTTATCCTTTTAACCATAGGTATTCTTTCGGGAGCAGTATGGGCTAATGAAGCATGGGGATCCTATTGGAATTGGGATCCAAAAGAGACTTGGGCATTTATTACTTGGACCGTATTTGCGATTTATTTACATATTAGAACAAATAAAAATTTTGAAAGTGTAAATTCTGCAATTGTGGCCTCAATGGGCTTTTTTATAATTTGGATATGCTATTTTGGAGTTAATCTATTAGGAATAGGGTTGCATAGTTATGGTTCATTTACATTACTATCTAATTGAATTGAATAAAGTACTTGATAACTAGAAGCATAGGACAGCATACGTATATATATGAAAACCATCAAGAACCATTTGAATCATTCCATTTCCATTACTTGATTCAAATGGTTCTCGAAAATGTCAAAAATATCTGGTTATATGGTTATAATAGAATTCCAATTTTTTATTTAACTTAAGAGCAGAAAAAAACTTTTTTTATTGTACAATGAACGATTTTAAAAATAATCGTATTTTATATTTTGGTTTATTCACAAAAACTATCTATAAAAATAATTCGATATAATAGCTTCGACCTTGTCAACTGATAATGCGAAAACGAAATCGGGATAAATACCAATACCTATTACAGGTAAAAGGATAGAAATCGAAACAAATAACTCTCGCGGTCCAGAATCAAAAAAATAAGAGTTTGGGGCATTAAAAAGCTTGTATCCATAGAACATCTGGCGTAACATAGATAATGAATAAATAGGAGTTAATATCATTCCAATTGCCATTACAAAAGTAATTAATACTTTTGTCATTAAAAGATATTTTTGGCTAGTAAGTATTCCAAAAAAAACTATCAATTCGGCAACAAAACCGCTCATGCCCGGTAATGCAAGCGAAGCCATTGATAAGATACTGAAAGTCGTGAATATTTTTGGAATTGCGATAGCCATTCCGCCCATTTCGTCGAGATAAACAAGTCGTATTCTATCATAACTCGTTCCGGCCAAGAAAAAAAGCGCAGCGCCAATAAATCCGTGAGAAATTATTTGTAAAATGGCCCCATTGAGCCCTGTATCGCTTATAGAACCAATTCCTATAATTATGAAACCCATATGAGATACAGAGGAATAGGCTATTCTTTTTTTTAAATTACGCTGACCGGGAGATGTTGAAGCTGCATAGATTATTTGAATTGTGCCTACTATCATCAACCAGGGAGAAAATATAGAATGGGCATGGGGTAATAATTCCATATTGATCCGAACCAATCCATACGCTCCCATTTTTAATAAGATTCCGGCTAAAAGCATACAAGTACTATAATGTGCCTCTCCATGGGTGTCTGGTAACCATGTGTGTAAGGGTATGATCGGTGATTTGACAGCAAAAGCAATAAGAAATCCAATATAGAATATTATTTCTAGTGCTACAGGATATGATTGATTAGCTGATGTTTCAAAATTTAATGTCGGTTCATTGGAACCATATAAACCAATACCTAGAACTCCCATTAATAAAAAAACGGAACCTCCGGCAGTGTACAAAATAAATTTTGTAGCTGAATACAAACGTTTCTTTCCCCCCCACATGGATAGAAGTAGATAAACGGGGATTAATTCTAACTCCCACATGATGAAAAAAAGTAAAAGGTCTTGAGAAGAGAATGGTCCTATTTGACCGCTATACATTGCTAACATTAGGAAATGAAATAGTCGGGAATCTCGAGTAACGGGCCAAGCCGCTAAAGTAGCTAAAGTTGTGATAAATCCTGTCAGTAAAATGGGTCCTATAGAAATTCCATCTATTCCCAACCTCCAGTAAAAATCAAAAAAATGGATCCATTTATAATTCTCCGTTAGCTGCATTAACGGATCATCCAATTGGAAACGATAACCGAATGCATAGGTTGTTAGAAGGAGTTCAAGTATACATATACATATAGTATACCACCTTATTACCTTATTTCCTCTATGAGGAAGAAAGAAAATTAAGGAACCCGCGGATATTGGCAAAACTACAATTAGTGTTAACCAAGGAAAATTATTCATGGTAAAAACAAAATAAACTTGGACCAGAAAAACCCGTGCTCGAAATAAATATATTTTGAGCGCGGGTTTTTGTCGGTAAGGGTAAAAAAATCAAATGTATTCGAGTAGGGTTTTCTGGAACGTATTAATAAGCTAGACCCATACTTCGAGTTGTTTCATGCCATAAATAAACGCGAACACTCAAGAAATCCGTTGGGCAGGCGGATTCACATCTCTTACAACCAACACAGTCCTCTGTTCTTGGAGCAGAAGCGATTTGCTTAGCTTTACATCCGTCCCAAGGTATCATTTCTAATACATCGGTTGGGCAGGCTCGCACACATTGAGTACACCCTATACACGTATCATAAATCTTTACTGAATGTGACATTGAATCTATAAATTTTTGAACGTCAGAAATTTTCGATCTAGTAAACTTGTAAATGACTCATATATTTAGACACCAGATGAATCAATAATTTACCAGAAATTTGGAAACAATCTACTTCTGGATCGACTCATGCGATAGAGCCAAGATACTTTGATTTCTTACATTTTCGAAAACATGGATTAGATTTAATGTATGGTCATTTAATTCGAATTTATGAATATTCAAATTTCAATGATTAATACAATACTACTTATTCAACAAATTCGATTGATTGATACGAGTTGATTTTCTGTTACGATAAATTGACGAAACAATAGCCGGTCCAATAGCTGCTTCAGCGGCGGCAATAGCTATAACAAAAATTGAGAAAACATTTCCTTTTAATTGCCGACTATCAAAAAAATCAGAAAATGTTACGAAATTTATATTAACCGCATTCAGTATAAGTTCAAGACACATAAGGGCTCTAACCATATTCCGGCTCGTGATCAATCCATAGATACCGATAGAAAATAAGTAGGCACTCAAAACAAGTACATGCTCGAGCATCATTGACTAACTCCTTATCAATTTGGATTCATTTCAATATGAACTGAACAACAATTCAACAGATTCAATTGACTAGAATATAAAGTCCGGAACAAAGGAATATATTGTATTGGTAATAGATTAAATAAAAGTAAAATAATTTCTATTTTGGGTTTTAGACATAACCAATACCTATTTAAAAATTGAAGATAAAAAAATGTAATAACACAGAACAGAATTTAATTTGGATTACT